AAGGTGGGGAGTTTTATTTTCCCCATCGACCTATTTGCAGAATAAAATGTAAATAAAATTCTATATTTGCATATCTATAGAAGAACGTATATAAAAATCTTTAGTGAAAGTTAAGAACTCATTGAAAGTAATTGATTCTATTTTGAAACCTTTTTGTTTTCTCGAACTTTCTCACTTTTTATTTTCTCTGAATTATTATATAGACCCCCATGTATATCTTGCCCTTAACCCAATAGAGAAAATTGCTTAATGAAATTTTGTATGACTAATTGTGAATTTTTAGCGATGCAAAATTGGTTCTTTTCTTTCTATTTTGTCGTCAAAATCCCTTTTTTGTTTTATTTTAGATTTATGAAAAAAAAATAAGAAATTGCTGCTTAAACAATGAAAACAAAAACTTTTTGAACTCTATTCCTTAATTGAGTATAGAAGTATAGAACGGTTTAGTTACAAGAGTTGAATTCGAGGAAAGTATAAAATATAGGAAAGTCCCAGGTTAAATAAAAAAAACTAAGACTCTAAACTCAAATCAAAAATAATGAACCTTCAACCTCAAATTCCTATTTGAACAACTTTTTATTGTTATTGATCCATTTGAATCATTACTAAACTAAAATAGCTTACTCAATCTCGACGATTGCTTATTCATAGGCTATTATGAGTTCAAGACAAGCCGCTATGGTGAAATTGGTAGACACGCTGCTCTTAGGAAGCAGTGCTAATGCATCTCGGTTCGAGTCCGAGTGGCGGCATAGCATCTTCTAAAAAGGATAAATAGATCTTATAATGAATTCAATTCCCGATTTCCATTTTAGAATTATGTAATTAAGGGACTCTTCTTTTTTAAGATTTTTTATGATATTTTCAACCTTAGAGCATATATTAACTCACATTTCCTTTTCGATCGTTTCAATTGTAATTACAATTCATTTGATAACCTTTTTAGTCGATGAAATTGTAAAACTATACGATTCGTCAGAAAAGGGCATAATAGTTACTTTTTTCTGTATAACAGGATTATTAGTTACTCGTTGGATTTCTTCAGGACATTTCCCACTAAGCGATTTATATGAATCATTAATTTTCCTTTCATGGAGTTTCTCCCTTATTCATATAATTCCATATTTCAAAAAAAATGTTTTAATTTTAAGTAAAATAACTGGACCAAGTGCTATTTTGACCCAAGGCTTTGCTACTTCAGGTATTTTAACTGAAATACACCAATCTGGAATATTAGTACCTGCTCTTCAATCTGAGTGGTTAATAATGCACGTAAGTATGATGATATTGGGCTATGCAGCCCTTTTATGTGGATCGTTATTATCAGTAGCACTTCTAGTGATTACATTTCGAAAAAACAGAAAGCTTTTTTATAAGAGCAATGGTTTTTTAAACGAGTCATTTTTCTTGGGTGAAAATGTTGTCGAAAATACTTCGTTTTTTTGTGCTAAAAATTATTACAGGTCCCAATTGATTCAACAATTGGATTATTGGAGTTATCGGGTTATTAGTTTAGGATTTACTTTTTTAACCATAGGAATCCTTTCGGGAGCGGTATGGGCTAATGAAGCGTGGGGGTCCTATTGGAATTGGGATCCAAAAGAAACTTGGGCATTTATTACTTGGATCGTATTTTCAATTTATTTACATACTCGAACAAATAGAAATTTGCGGGGTCCAAATTCTGCAATTGTAGCGTCTATAGGTTTTCTTATAATTTGGATATGCTATTTTGGGGTCAATCTATTAGGAATAGGGTTACATAGTTATGGTTCTTTTCCATCAACATTTAATTGAATTCAAGACAAGTTATTACAAATACAAGAGCGGGCGACGCATTGTATGAACCAGCATGCGGACCGTGTGAATCAAATATTGTATTGATGATTCACACGGTTTTCTACCATATGTAGTTCAATTTCATTGTTTTTACTTAATTCTTAAGTTAAGAGAAGAAAAAAAGTCTTCTTTTTTTCATTGTCCAAGAATGTTTTTAAAAACAAACATAGGTTTTTTTATTTCAGTCATCCAATTATCTATAAAAAAAATTAGATAGAATAACTTCGACCTTGTCAACTGCTAATGAAAGAACGAAATCGGGGTATATACCAATACCTATTACGGGTAAAAAGATGGAGATCGAAAGAAATAACTCTCGCGGTCCAGAATCAAAAAAAGAATCCTTCGGGGCGTTAAATAGCTTGTATCCATAGAACATCTGGCGTGGCATAGATAATGAATAAATAGGAGTTAATATAATTCCAATTGCCATTACAAAAGTAATTAGTAGTTTTGGAATTAAAAGATATTTTTGGCCGGTAATTATTCCAAAAAATACTATCAATTCGGCAACAAAACCACTCATACCTGGTAATGCAAGGGAAGCCATCGAAAAGCTACTGAACATCGTGAACATTTTTGGCATTGGAATAGCTATTCCGCCCATTTCGTCAAGATAAACAAGGCGGATTCTATCATAAGTCGTTCCCGCCAAGAAAAA